ATTAGTAGTGTAGTATTGATTGAATTTCTATGCTTAGTCTGATATAAAATAAGATATTCAAATCCAAATAAAGAATTAGAATTGTGGATCGACTCACTATTCATCTGTTGTATATTTATGCAAATAGGGGGCAAGCAAACTCTACGGAAAGATGCTGGTTTAATTCGATGGTGTTTAAGAAGGAGTTAAAACGCAAGTATGATATAAAAAAATCGATGGACAATCTTGGTCCTATTGAAAATACTAGTGAAAGGTGAATATCCGAATAGAAAAGGTAAGGCTAGAAACATTCACAGTTGGTGGAGCCATGACAATTCTAGTTACAGTAAAGTCAGTCGTTTATTTGCCGTCAAAGACATTTGGGATTTCATCTCGGATGAGACTTTTTTAGTTAGGGATAATAATGGAAACAGTTTTTCTATCTATTTTGATATTGAAACTCATATTTTTGAGATTGAGAACCATCGTTCTTTTCTGAGTGAACTAGAAAGTTCTTTTTCTAGTTATCGCAATTTTAGTTATATGAATAGTGGATCTACGGACGAAGATTCCTTATACAATCATTACATGTATGATACTCAATCTAGTTGGAATAATCACATTACTAGTTGCATTGATAGTTATCTTCAGTCTCAAATCTGCGTTGATACGCCCATTGTAAGTGATAGTAGTGACAGTTACATTTCCGAGTGCGTTTTTGATAAAGGGAGAACTAGTAGTGAAAGCGGTAGGTCCAGTATATAAACCCACGCAAAGAGTAGTGATTTAACTCTAACAGAAAGCCCTAACGATCTCGATGCAACTAAAAAATACAAGCATTTGTGGGTTCAATGTGAAAATTGTTATGCATTAAATTATAAGAAATTTTTGAAATCAAAAATTTGTGAACAATGTGGATATCATTTTCAAATGAGTAGTTCAGAAAGAATCGAAGTTTTGATCGACCCCGGCACTTGGGATCCTATGGATGAAGACATGATCTCTCTGGATCCCATTGGATTTTATTCGGCGGAGGAGCCTTATAAAGATCGTTAGGATTATCAAGCAAATAAAAAGTTATTATATGTATCAATCCTTACATCGCCTACTACATAGTGGGATAACCGCGAGTTTTGGTATGTTGGGAGATATCATTATTGGCGAACCAAATTCCTACATCGCATTTGCGGGTAAAAGAGTAATTGAACAAACATTGAATAAAACAGTACCCGAAGATTCACAAGCGGCTGAATATTTATTCCATATATTTATTCCATAAGGGCTTATTCGACCTAATCGTACCACGTAATCTTTTAAAAAGCGTTTTGATTGAGTTATTTAAGTTCCACGCTTTCTTTCCTTTGAATTCCAATTCAATCAAGTAGAGTACACTAAGTTCAATTATTTTATTTGTAGCAACCAGGCGGATAGCTCTTTTTTACCTAGATTACTAATTAAGATTAACAAGTTTCTATCATCATCAACAAGATAAAAGCGCTATTTTTTCCTTTTAGGAATTTAGGCAAATAAAACGAATTTCATCTTACGTATATAATTATAATCAATTATAAAAAAGATAGATATACAGTTTTGTATCTTTCTCCATCTCCCGAAAACCCCATTTCACTAAAAATAAAAATTCCGGTTGTGTCGCATTCTAACAAATCTTTCGAGAATTTCTAAGAAACCCTTTAACTTTATTACTTTATCTTTATTACTTTATATTATCAAATTAGAAGACAAGAATAAAACACAAAGAAATGAATAAAAATAATCAAGTTGATTATCATATATATCTTTCATGTAGATAGATGAATAAGTCCATTTATTGAATTCTACGTTCCTTGGACTTATTTCAACTTAGTGTATCACTTAGATTAGATATGTAGATACTTATATATCGAATAAGAATTTTAAAATTGAATTAATTAATAATAACTACGAATTTCTAATAATTACAATTATTAATTATAATCAATATAAAATATGATATTTAATAAAAAAAACAGGTGCAAATACAAATAGTAAATCGAGGTACCCATTTTATGACAACTTTTTATTTTCCCTCTATTTTTGTGCCTTTAGTAGGCCTAGTATTTCCGGCAATTGCAATGGCTTCCTTATTTCTTCATGTTCAAAAAAACAAGATTGTTTAGATCTGAGGGGCCCAACCTTATCCGTTTTGTTGGAAACTTATACTTGTAGCATAACACAGATATTTATTGCGGGAAATGAAATATGGTATAACATGTGATTTCCGCCAAACATAAAAGAAAAAGCTCTTATGCCGGCAGAAAATGATCTATGGGTAAATGAATTCTAGCTAGTTTTAAATAGATCAGGATCGCCCGATGCCGAAAATGTTTGGTGGATCTATATGTATATCAATAATGTATATTGGGATCCTGCGAAGGGTGTGGTATTATTTTAGATCTAACCAATTTGATGAATTACTCCTAAAGGTTCTCATCAAACTAGTGCTAGTTCATACCAAACTAGTGCTAGTTGATGAAAGTTTCTTCGGAAACAAAATTAAAGTAAAGTCAAAATCATTTGGGGTATTCTCTCAATTCTAATAAAATGCAATCGGATCAAGTATGAGTTGGCGATCGGAACATATATGGATAGAACTTATAACGGGGTCTCGAAAACTAAGTAATTTTTGCTGGGCCCTTATCGTTTTTTTAGGTTCATTAGGATTCTTATTGGTTGGAACTTCCAGTTATCTTGGTAAAAATTTGATATCTTTTGTTCCGCCTCAGCAAATCATTTTTTTTCCGCAAGGGATCGTGATGTCTTTCTACGGGATCGCGGGTATCTTTATTAGTTCCTATTTGTGGTGCACCATTTCCTGGAATGTAGGTAGTGGTTATGATCGATTCGATAGAAGGGAAGGAAAGGTGTGTATTTTTCGTTGGGGATTTCCTGGAAAAAATCGTCGTATATTCCTCCGATTCCTTATAAAAGATATTCAATCCGTTAGAATAGAAGTTAAAGAGGGTATTTATGCCCGCCGTGTCCTTTATATGGACATCCGAGGCCGGGGGGCTATTCCGTTGACCCGTACTGATGAGAATTTGACTCCGCGAGAAATTGAAAAAAAAGCCGCGGAATTGGCCTATTTCTTGCGCGTACCAATTGAAGTCTTTTGAGAAAAAGAGCTGGGGTCTGAAAAATGAATGCTTTCTCGGCAGGAGGGAAAAAATGCAAGAATCCTCTTTTTTCTATAACTTAATTGAAGTTTCGCTAGAACGTTCAGTCCAGCCAAAGTCGACGTATATAGAACAACCATAAAACAACTTTTTTTTGGTTTTTTATGCGTATCCAAATTCATGCAACTCAATTGAAACAAGTAAGAAATTGAACTACTAGATTCAATCCATTTCATATATCAAACGATTTTGAAAGAAAGGAATTGTTCTTTTTTTTAAGTTCAATATTTGTTGGAAGTGATACTTTAGGTAAATCATATCTTGTCAATTTTGGTTTTGTCAACCGACCCTTTAGTTTATCCTTTCGTTAGTTTCTCCTTTCATTGGAATTTTTTCGAAATATTGGAGATTTTTATAGAAAGGGAGTTCTTTCGTCTAAAAATCTCAATAATATTCATTCCTTAAAGTTAAAGAAAGTACTTTTTAGGTCATTGAAACACTTGTTTGGAATTTGCTGAATTGAGATTTTTGGAAACACACTTCTGGATTTTTTCTTCATTTTAATTCGAAGCCGAGTCTATTTATGTATTCTTTCTCGATTCAAACAAATAAAAATAAAATCGATTCATAGATTTGATACCTTGTCTATAACTCATGTTTGAAAGAAATATTCGATCACATAGAATCGTGAAGTGAAGTGGGTTAATTAAAAATTAACAGGTGATAAATGGCAACAAAGAAAGCCTTCACTCCTCTTTTATATTTTACATCTATAGTATTTTTACCTTGGTGGATTTCTCTCTTATTTAGTAAAAGTATGGAATCTTGGGTTACTAATTGGTCGAAAGCTGGTCAATCAGAAATTTTTTTGAATGATATTCAAGAAAAAAGTATTCTAGAAAAGTTCATAGAATTGGAGGAAATCCTCTTTTTGGAAGAAATGATCAAAGAATATTCGGAGACAGATCTACAAAAGCTTCCTATAGGAATCCACAAAGAAACGATTCAATTAATCAAGATACATAATGAAGGCCGTATCCATACGATTTTGCACTTCTCAACAAATATAATCTGTTTTATTATTCTAAGCGGCTATTCTATTTTAGGGAATGAAGAACTCGTTATTCTTAACTCTTGGGCTCAGGAATTCCTATCTAATTTAAGTGATACAGTCAAAGCTTTTTTGATTCTTTTATTAACCGATTTATGTATCGGATTTCATTCGCCCCACGGTTGGGAACTAATGATTGATTCGGTCTACAAAGATTTGGGGTTTATTCATAATGATCAAATTATATCTGGTCTTGTTTCCACTTTTCCTGTTATTCTCGATACTATTTTTAAATATTGGATTTTCCGTTATTTAAATCGCGTATCTCCCTCACTTGTAGTTATTTATCATTCAATGAATGATTGATAACTACAAGTGATATTAATCTAATCCAATTAGAATCTTTCTTACTTTGTAGTTCTACATAAACATTAAAAACTTCCTATTTGGAGGATTTTCATGGTTTTTCATCCTATCGTATTCCCATAAAATGATTCCAATAAAGTAAATAGCAGAATCGTGGATAGGGAACTATACTAGTGACCTACCCAATTTATTGTAGAAATTTTCGGATCAATGATTAGACCATGCAAACTAGAAATATTTTTTTTTGGATAAAGGAACAGATTACTCGATCTATTTCCGTATCGCTCGTGGTATATCTCATGACCCGGACATCCATTTCAAGTGCATATCCCATTTTTGCGCAGCAGGGTTATGAAAATCCACGAGAAGCGACTGGGCGTATTGTATGTGCTAATTGCCATTTGGCTAGTAAGCCCGTGGATATTGAGGTTCCACAAGCAGTACTTCCTGAT